ATGTATTTGCATATATCTTTTTTTTATATATCAATATATATACAGAATGCACAGGGGCAGGGACTTTACCTACAATCCATATATACAAGATCTAAATACAAGATAAGATCTAAGGCTAAACAACTAAATACTTCTTTTTCTTATTTGTTGGATCCATAATAAATCCTATGGATCCTTGGGATTGGTAGATTATTTTATATACCAGAGTTTCAGACCATGGCTCCCTCCAAGGGAGGGTGTCTTCTACTGATCCTGTATATTGTCTTTTTCGTTCCGTGTTCCTATGGAAACTTATATTATATATATTATACGAGAATGAATTCTTTACCAGAGGAAACAAATATTTCTACTTTCGATGAGAATTTGTACACGATATGAGACCCTTACTTATATTTTTTTCTATTTTTTATAATTGAGGAAAAGATTCCATCATTTATTTAAATCATAAATCATATAAATCATATATAATATATATTGAAATGATACCCCGGATTCCCACAACACAAAAGATAATTATTTCTTTCAATTCAATACTCATTCGTATTAGTTAACGATCAAAACGCTGGATCCATATGCTTAATTCTGATACGAAATAAAATAGTAAAATAATTATTCATCGAATGACTATTCATCTATTATATTTTCAAATAAGGCGCGGGAAGACTCTATGGAAAAGTGGTGGTTCAATTCGATGTTCTCTAACGAGGAGTTAGAGCACAAGTATAGGCTAAGTAAATCGATGGATAGTCTTGGTCCCATTAGATATACCAGTGGAAGCGAAGACTCTGTTATAAATGATATGGATAAAAACGTTTCCAGTTGGAGTGATAGTGGAAGTTGTAATTTCAGTAGTGTTGAGCATTTTTTTGATATCATAGACATTTGGAGTTTCATCTCTGACGACACTTTTTTAGTTAGGGATAGTAATGGGGACAGTTATTCTATATATTTTGATATTGAAAATCAGATTTTTGAGATTGACAATGATAGTACTTTTCTGAATGAACTAAAAAGTTCTTTTTCTAGTTATATGAGTAGTGGATCTAAAAGTCGTAATCGCTACTATTATCATTACATGTACGATACTCAATCTAGTTGGAATAATCACATTAATAGTTGCATTGATAATTATCTGCGTTTTGAAATCAGTATTGATAATTACATTTCAGGCGGGACCAATAATTACAGTGACAGTTATATTTATAGTTTCATTTGTAATGAAAGTATAAGTAATAGTGAAAGTAGGAATTCTAGTATGAGAACTAGTGTTAATAGCACTGATTCCAATATAAGAGGAAGATCTAATGATTTCGATATAAATAATAAAAAATACAGACATTTATGGGTTCAGTGCGAAAATTGTTATGGATTAAATTATAAAAAATTTTTTAAGTCAAAACTGAATATTTGTGAACAGTGTGGATATCATTTGAAAATGAGTAGTTCAGAGAGAATCGAACTTTTGATTGACCCGGGTACTTGGGATCCTCTGGATGAGAATATGGTCTCGACAGACCCCATTGAATTTCATTCAGAGGAGGAACCTTATAGAGATCGTATTGATTTTTATCAAAGAAAGACAGGTTTAACTGAAGCTGTTCAAACAGGCATAGGTCAACTAAATGGTATTCCCGTAGCAATTGGGGTCATGGATTTTCAGTTCATGGGAGGGAGTATGGGATCCGTAGTAGGCGAGAAAATCACGCGTTTGGTCGAATATGCTACTAATCAATCTCTACCTGTTATTATTGTATGTGCTTCTGGAGGAGCACGCATGCAAGAAGGAAGTTTGAGCTTGATGCAAATGGCTAAAATATCTTCTGCTTTATATAACTATCAATTAAATAAAAAGTTATTCTATGTATCAATTCTTACATCTCCTACAACCGGTGGAGTTACAGCCAGTTTTGGTATGTTGGGAGATATCATTATTGCTGAACCTAATGCCTACATTGCATTTGCGGGTAAAAGAGTAATTGAACAAACATTGAATAAGACAGTACCCGACGGTTCACAAGCGGCTGAGTATTCATTCCATAAGGGCTTATTCGATTCAATCGTACCACGTAATCTTTTAAAAGGTGTTCTGGGTGAGTTATTTCAGCTCCACGGTTTCCTTCCCTTGACTAAAAATTTTTAAAATTAAAGTACAGCACTAAATTCAGTTATTTGTAGTGAGCAGTAATTCATCATCGTGACAAAAAAAACTGATAAAAATGACGTTTGGTGACATAAATTCTGCTTGTAGTAAGAGTCAGAAGTTTTGGATAATTACTTTTCTTTTTTCCTACGGATCCAGTTTGTTTGTATTTTACCTCTATTCCTGATTAGGAATTAGAAACCCTCTATTAACAGGATAAAAGAGTTAATTTTTTCTTCCTAGGAATTTTTTTTTGAAAAAGAAGAATTTTAGAATTGTATTTGTCCTTCTTATGTCTTAATTACGTTTTAATGCTTATTAAATTTTAATGCTTCTTAGTTCTTAATTTTTAATTAAATTATTATTTTGTTTTTGTTAAATAAATTTTATTATTATTAAATTAAATAAATATAATATATAATAATTAATATTAATTTTAAATAAATTAAATAATTATAATAATTATAAACATAATCACAAACAAATACAAATAATATAAATAATATTAATATAATGTAATAGTTATATAGATTATATAGGTATAGTAATAAATATATAGTAAAATGTAACTGATGTATAATATAATTTAATGTAAATATATTAATGTATAAAAAATATAGAATAAAATATCTATGTTATGTAGTAATAGAAGTGATCTCTATATCTTCTGAAAACCCATTTTTTTACTTTTATGATGAATCCCTCTTGTATCGGATTAGTTAGAGTCGCGAACTCATAAAAACTTCTTATTATTTTAGTTTTAAAAAGAAGATAAGAATGAAAACAAGATAAGAAAGAGTTTATTAAATGGAATTATCATACATATTCATGTAGAAAGATAAAAAAATAGGTACACTTACTTAATGTAGTTTTACATTTCTTGCACTTATTAATAATATTATTTTGCATTTATTAACTACTTAATATTACTTATACTTAATATTACTTATATATATTTATATTATAATATAATAGATGGACTACTTATCATAAGATATCTTTATAAATAAGAGGTTCAAATATTAAATTGAGGCACCCATTCTATGACAGATTTCAACTTACCCTCTATTTTTGTGCCTTTAGTGGGCCTAGTATTTCCGGCAATTGCAATGGCTTCTTTATTTCTTTATGTCCAAAAAAATAAGATTGTCTAGCTGTGATGTATGGGACCAAATCTCATCAAGTTATTTCAATCAACAACACTGGATCATTATTTAGGTATCTATTTTTTTAGTGGAATGTGGTACAATATGTGGCTCCTTGCATGCAAATACAAATGAAAGAAAGAGCCGTTTTGTGTGCGTATACTTTATATCTGTATAAATGCATGTATATGCAGGTATAGCTCTGGTCAAAAGCGGATCATCGAATATTTAAAGTGGAAAGTCAATATATCTAACCAATTACTTATAATGGTTCACATCAAGTGCTAGTTGATGAGAGTTACCTCGGTAGCAGGAAAAAAAGTCAAATTCATTTGGTTTATTTTATTCTCGCAATTCCAATCGAATGCAATTGGATCTAGTATAGTATGAACTGGCGATCCGAACATATATGGATAGAACTTATAACGGGGTCTCGAAAAACAAGTAATTTTTTCTGGGCCTGTATCCTTTTTTTAGGTTCACTAGGATTCTTAGTCGTTGGAACTTCCAGTTATCTTGGTAGGGATCTGATATCCGTATTTCCATATCAGCAAATATCTTTTTTTCCACAAGGGATTGTGATGTCTTTCTATGGAATTGCGGGTCTATTCATTAGCTCCTATTTGTGGTGCACAATTTTGTGGAATGTAGGTAGTGGTTATGATCGATTCGATAGAAAAGAAGGAATAGTGTGTATTTTTCGTTGGGGATTTCCTGGAAAAAATCGTCGTATCTTTCTTCGCTTCCTTATGAGTGATATTCAGTCAATCAGAATGGAGGTTAAAGAGGGCCTTTATACTCGCCGTGTCCTTTATATGGAAGTCAGGGGCCAGGGAACTATTCCCTTGACTCGTACTGATGAGAATTTAACTCCACGAGAAATTGAACAAAAAGCTGCGGAATTAGCCTATTTCTTGCGTGTACCAATTGAAGTATTTTGAAATGAAATGGAAAATAAATACTTTCTCAGCATGAGGGAAGGAATTCAGTAATCCTCTTCTTCTTTTTTTAATACAACTGAAGTTTCTTCGGAATGCTCATTCGAGCAGAACATGTTAGATTCTATTTCTTTGTTCTGTTGATGTGGCGGTGACCCTTAGAATAAAGCAAAAGCAGGGGGACGTATATGGAACAAAACGACTAATTTCGTCTGCCAAAAATTTTTATGTGTATGGAGTTCAATTCAATTCTTTCTTTCATACTAGTAACAAGTATAATAAGTATGGATTCATCACATATACCCAAACCGGACATTTCGAAATAGAGAATTCATCTTTTCTTTTTAGTTTAGGCCCAAATTCAATTTTAGAATTGATATATTAGATACAGATAGATCTAATCTCATAAAATTTCTTTCTTTTGTCAACCAATCCTTCTTTTTATCTTTAATTTTGCTCCTTGAGAAACAAACGATTGGATCTCTCATAACCATCCAATTTATCTCTCGTTTTGTCACCTATTTCGGATTTCATCATCAATATTCTTCAGAAATATCTCCTCTTTTCTTTTCCTGGGGGTGAAACATTTCAAAATAATGGTCCCCCGTGGAGTTCTTTCGTCTCGAAATTTGAATAATATTCTTCAAGTGGTTTTTTGAGCATTCATCGAAAAGAACAAATAAGGATGCAATACAATTGGTTCTAATTTGTTCGAATGAAATATCTGAATATTTGCTTGCTTATTTTTTTTCATCCAAAACGGACCATTTCTATATTTAATTTAGATCCAAAGACTAAATAAAGGACTAAATAATTATACAAAAATTGAGAATAGATCCATAGGTTCCATACCTTGTTATAGAACTCATGCTTCAGAGAAATATCAGATAAGATAAAATTAACAAATAAAATGAAGCAGGTTTATTAACAATTAACAATTCAAAAAAAAAGAAAAGTGAAAAAAAAAAAAAGAAAGTGTTGATTTTCCTTCCATATCTTGCATCTATAGTATTTTTACCCTGGGGGGTCTCTCTCTCATTTAATAAATGTCTGGAACCTTGGGTTAATGATTGGTGGAATACCAGGCAATCCGAAACTTTCTTGAATGATATTCAAGAGAGGAACGTTCTAGAAAAATTCATAGAATTAGAACAACTATTCCTGTTGGACGAAATAATAAAGGAGTACCCCGAAACACATCTACAAAAGCTTCGTATAGGAATCCACAAGGAAACAATACAATTGGTCAAAATACATAATGAATATAATTTACATAGCATTTTGCATTTCTCGACAAATGTAATCTGTTTCGCTATTCTAAGTGGTTATTTTATTCTGAGTAATGAAAAACTTGTCATTCTTAATTCTTGGGTTCAGGAATTCTTATATAACTTAAGTGACACAATAAAAGCCTTTTCTATTCTTTTAGTCACTGATTTATGGATCGGATTCCACTCTCCACATGGTTGGGAACTAATAATTGGTTCGGTCTACAACGATTTTGGATTGGCACATAACGATCAAATTATATCCGGTCTTGTTTCCACTTTTCCAGTCATTCTAGATACAATTGTGAAATATTGGATTTTCCATTATTTAAATCGTGTATCTCCTTCACTTGTAGTCATTTATCATTCAATGAATGAATGAGAATGAAGAACTCATTTGATCTCCTGATATCAATCAAATCAGAATCTTTCTTCGTGCATAACGAAATTTAAATTTGACTTACTCTTTCTTCTACCTGTATTTAGTTTATTCAAGGTATTTGTCCTATATTCTAGTACAATTATTCCAGTACAATGACAGACTCGTGGATAGGGAACTATACTAGCTACCTACCTAATTTATTGTAGAAATTCGGGGATCGATGATTGGACCATGCAAAATCAAAATAGAAATACTTTTTCTTGGGTAAAGGAGCAGATGACTCGATTTATTTCTGTATCGATCGTGATATATGTAATAACTCAGACATCTATTTCAAATGCATATCCTATTTTTGCGCAGCAGGGTTATGAAAATCCACGAGAAGCAACTGGACGAATTGTGTGTGCCAATTGCCATTTAGCTAATAAGCCCGTGGATATTGAGGTTCCGCAATCTGTGCTTCCTGATACTGTATTTGAAGCAGTTGTTAGAATTCCTTATGATACGCAACTGAAACAAGTTCTTGCTAATGGCAAAAAAGGGGGTTTGAATGTGGGGGCTATTCTTATTTTACCCGAGGGATTCGAATTAGCCCCCCCCGATCGTATTTCCCCCGAGATGAAAGAAAAGATAGGCAATCTTTCTTTTCAGAGTTATCGTCCCACTAAAAAAAATATTCTTGTAGTAGGTCCTGTTCCTGGTCAGAAATATAGGGAAATCATCTTTCCTATTCTTTCTCCCGACCCTGCTACGAGGAAGGACGTTCACTTCTTAAAATATCCCATATACGTAGGCGGAAACAGGGGAAGGGGTCAGATTTATCCCGATGGGAGCAAGAGTAACAATACTGTCTATAATGCCACATCCGCGGGTATAGTAAGCAGAATAATACGTAAAGAAAAGGGCGGATATGAAATAACCATAACTGATCCATCGGATGGACATCAAGTGGTTGATATTATACCTCCAGGACCGGAACTTCTTGTTTCAGAGGGTGAGTCTATCAAGCTTGATCAACTATTAACAAGTAATCCCAATGTGGGGGGGTTTGGTCAGGGAGATGCCGAGATAGTGCTTCAAGATCCGTTACGCGTTCAAGGTCTTTTGTTCTTCTTAGTGTCTGTTATTCTAGCACAAATCTTTTTGGTTCTTAAAAAGAAACAGTTTGAAAAGGTTCAATTGTACGAAATGAATTTTTAGATCCAGGGATTCCTTAATACAAGTTGGTAAAAAGGAAAGGCCAAATTTTTTTTTTTTATCGATATTATTATGTAGTATGATCATAAAATAATTTGTAAAGTCCTTTGTTTGTTTTGTTTATACTGTTTTTGCTTTGATTGAGAGATGTCTAAATTTTATTACTTCTATATAATAATTCATTGTACTAGTAATGGATAATAGGTATACAAATACAATACAAAGGAGGAGAATACAAAGCGAAAGATAAATAAAAGATACAAATGCTTCTAGGAGGTATTATTAGTCTTTCTATTCTTCTATTCGACACAAGAAAAGGGAAATCCCTTTTCTTGTGTTGAGGTGTCGAGATACAAGATAATATTCTTTCTCCTGTTTGTCAAAGATAAGATACTATTTTTTTCCGGGTCTATCAGAGCTTCTTTTTTTA